TTGGATCTTCTAAGTTTGAAAATGAAAAATGATATAGATTCTAAATCATTCAAATCAATATTTCTTTCTCATTTGTACGTGTATGATATATCCCACAAGACTTGTATATAATCAGAAAATAAATTAGTTTGTAAAAGCGTAGGATGCATGAAAAAAGATAAGAAATTCTTGAATAACTAAAAAAAGGTAAAGTGTCAAACATACTTTTTGGGGAGTAGAGTTGGGGATAGAGGGACTTGAACCCTCACGATTTTAAAAGTCAACGGATTTTCATCTTACTATAAATTTCATTGTTGTCAGTATTGACATGTAGAATGGGACTCTATCTTTATTCTCGTCCGATTAATAAGTTCCACCAAGGATCTATCAGACTATGAAGTGAATCATTTGATCAATGAATATTTGATTTTTTCTTAAACTTCGAATTGATTCACAACATTTCTATTTTGTTTATAAAAAAATAGAAATCGAGATTCAGGTCGTTATTTTTGAGATCGTTTTGTGTTACCTATATTCAGACTTTCTCCTTCATCCTTTTTGAGTTGAAGTTTCGATCGAAGGATTCCTTTATCAACACAAGGTAGTGAACTCCATTTGTTAGAACAGCTTCCATTGAGTCTCTGCACCTATCCCTTTTTTCTCGCTTTCTAAACTCGGGTTTGTTTGCGTAAACAAGGATTTGGCTCAGGATTGCCCATTGTTAATTCCAGGGTTTCTCTGAATTTGAAAGTTATCACTTAGTAGGTTTCCATACCAAGGCTCAATCCAATTAAGTCCGTAGCGTCTACCAATTCCGCCATATCCCCCTTTTTATTAGGATCTCATTATGATATCTTTCCACTTTTTCTTATGCTGAAACCTTGGAATTCATTACATATAGATACTTATTTCTTTGGTATCTTCTTTCATTTTTTTGAGCCCGACCCATATTGATTTAGTCTAATCAACAAAGATTCTATCATTTTTGTATTTGCAATTCAATATGGTTATATATTACATAACATATATATGTTCTTCCTTTTCTCATATTTGTCTTAAATTTGAAGAAATAGTCGAACGGTCGATTCTTTTTTTTCTTTTACTTTCATGAAAAGAAATTGATAATTTTTATTAAAACTTAGAATTCTACAATGTGCAATGGAAAAAGATTTTAAGTCTACTTCGTAGATTTGAAATTCGAATAATTCTAAAAAATTAGAAAAAAAAGTATAAAATAATAATAGCATGAGGTTAGAACAAAAAAAACAAGAATTTCAAATCAGATATCATTTAACTAAAAAAAAAAGATTTATGATCTAATTAAGATTTTCTTATTTAGAAACTAATAAAATGAAAATTAGAAAGTCGATATACTGCTATATTCTATTAATTAAGGTTATGTTTTATTTATTTAATGATATATTTATTTGAGCCCGCTTAGCTCAGAGGTTAGAGCATCGCATTTGTAATGCGATGGTCATCGGTTCGATTCCGATAGCCGGCTTTTCCATATTTTTTCGTTTTTTTACATGATTTTTAATGCACTTTCAAAATAAAAGAAGATTGAAAAGACTTCTTTCATCTTTTTCCAAGAGTTACCACCCCATTTATATTATGTCATATAAACTTCCATATAGGAAGATATATTGGGTAAAAGAGTTCGATCTTTGCAAAATAAATAAAGAAAATAAAGAAGAATTTTTGTGATTTATTTGATTTATATATATTGTATATACAATAAAAAAAATCTGTATATTGAGAGAATATATCTTCTTACTCTTTGTATTCCAATAGTTTATTGGAGTGGATTTCACGTCATTTATCATTATTATTTAGTTCAGTTTTAATTTTGTTTAGTTTTGTACAATTTCAATAAAAAAGGAGTCTTTATGTCACGTTACCGAGGGCCTCGTTTTAAAAAAATACGCCGTCTGGGGGCTTTACCGGGACTAACTAGTAAAAGGCCTAAGGCAGGAAGCGATCTTAGAAACCAATCACGCTCCGGAAAAAAATCTCAATATCGTATTCGTTTAGAAGAAAAACAAAAATTGCGTTTTCATTATGGTCTTACAGAACGCCAATTACTTAAATATGTTCGTATCGCCGGAAAAGCCAAGGGGTCAACAGGTCAAGTTTTACTACAATTACTTGAAATGCGTTTGGATAACATCCTTTTTCGATTGGGTATGGCTTTGACTATTCCTCAAGCGCGCCAATTAGTTAACCATGGACATATTTTAGTTAATGGTCGTATAGTTGATATACCAAGTTATCGCTGCAAACCCCGAGATATTATTACAGTGAAGGATGAACAAAACTCTAGAACTTTGGTTCAAAATCTTCTTGATTCATCTGCCCCTGAGGAATTGCCAAACCATCTGACTCTTCACACATTCCAATATGAAGGGTTAGTCAATCAAATAATAGATAGGAAATGCGTCGGTTTGAAAATAAATGAATTGCTTGTCGTAGAATATTACTCTCGACAGACTTAATAAACCTAACTTAAGTAAAAAAAATAACTAAAAACAAGAGTTCGGACAACTCCGCTTTGCCCTCGTTTTTTATAAAAAAAAAAAGGCACGCACAAGGTAAGGGATTTTGTCGGGGAATCTTTTTCCTATTCATGTATCATAGATTGGTAGGGAGATTTGGATCCCTTGTTTGCTCTTCCCAGCATTTTCCATATCAAAAAAATTAGGAATAGAGAATCTATTTCAAAATCAAAACAAGGTAGATTTTTTATCTATTCTTTTTTATTTGATTTGATACATTGTGGTCAATCACGTATGATTGGTGAATTAGTTGAAAGTACGGAAAGAGAGGGATTCGAACCCTCGGTAAACAAAAGTCTACATAACAGTTCCAATGTTACGCCTTCAACCACTCGGCCATCTCTCCGACATCAGGATTATGACTGAGTACCTGGGTGAATAGCGAGTTATTCATCGTTTTTTAGATTATGGTTATATAGATCCCTTTTTTGACCGGAAAAATTGGAATTGGAAGTAGATAGAAGGTTTTTTTTTATGAGTCCGCTTTTATGTGAGTTCGTACTATACAATTCCTTTGTTTGTGAGAAAATTTTCTTACAAAAGAAAAGGTAAAGGAAATAAAAAGAGTTATAGAATGGATTACTACCTATGCCAAGATCGCGTATAAATGGAAATTTTATTGATAAAACCTTTACAATTATAGCCGATATCTTATTACGAGTCATTCCGACAACTTCCGGAGAAAAAGAGGCATTTACTTATTACAGAGATGGTGCGATTTGATTATCATTATTTTTTTTTTATTTCTCGCCGATTTGGAATAGAAAGAAAAACGAATATTGAAAAAAAAATCTACGCTTTTGAAGGTGAAGTTTAGAATATAAAAAAAGCAATCCCTTCTGTCATGTATCCACGATTAATGCAGCCTTAGATGCTTCAATTATGAATTCTAGTATTGAGCAAAAGGTTTTTACCTATGGTTCCCGTATTAGAGATCAATCCTACTACACTAATACAATATACGAATAGGAGGCATCGGGGAAGAAGCACTACGCCGAGAAATCAACAACACGAAAACTTTCTTCAAAATGATTCCCTTTCTTTCTTCTTCTTCTTTGGGATTGGGACTAATTAAAATGGTTGGAACAATAAACATCCATCTCGTTCGTACTTTGGATACCCGTATAACCATTGAAGACTGTTGAAGTGACTAATTCCTGGAAATTTAGGGGCGTTGAGAACAAAGAAATTTTTAGAGTTTCCTTTTTTATTTTTATCTAGCATGAACCCACTTGGTAGTAAGAAAAGATCTTTTGCAAGAAGGTTGGCTAGGGATTTCTTGTAAAAACATTAGCCCCGCTTAGTTCATAATGACATCACTTTTTTCCATATATTATTTTCATTATGCACCTAAAGGAGGAGCCGTATGAGATGAAAATCTCACATACGGTTCTGAAACGGAGAATTCGTTAAAGCGAATGACGACCGTAACGGATGTCGGCTCAATCTGAAGGAAATTATGCGGAAGCTTTACAGAATTATTATGAAGCTATGCGACTAGAAATTGACCCCTATGATCGAAGTTATATACTCTATAATATAGGCCTTATCCACACAAGTAATGGGGAACATACCAAAGCTTTAGAATATTATTTTCGGGCATTAGAACGAAACCCCTTTTTACCACAAGCTTTTAATAATATGGCTGTGATCTGTCATTACGTGCGACTATCTCCACTATAGAAAAAAAAGAACGAACAGCTAGTCAATGAAATACTAGAAACAAAAAAAAAAGGGCTTTCTACATAAGCATCGTCCAAAACGATTTTTTATCAGCTGTAGCAAATAAATAAACTTCATAGGTCGAAATATGAAGTGAAGACTAGATATGCCTAAATACTTTCTTTTCTATGGATAAAAAAAGATTTAATTGATAGAGGAAGCACCGTAAAGATCAATTGGAAAGGTTTTGGACCGATACAACAAAAGCTGTTTATTTATATCATAATATGAGATAAATCTTAGGAATCTACTTATGTAATAGAGTAGATCCCCTAAGGTATTGAGCAGCGGTGTAGCATCAGATCCTAAAGACAGTAAGTCTTTTTCTTTTTTATGAAGTATGAAAAAAGGTCTTTTTCAAAGATTCTATATAAATTTTTATCTGAAAGCGGGATAGTTACCTTTCAGAAAATTCTAATATCTAATAACAGTGGACATGCCTTTTTTTCTGAAGGTAGGAGAAAAGATAAAACTTATTATATTAATTAATATATTAATTAAATCAAAATGAAAGTTTGAAACTCATGTAATTACTCTCTTTTGTTTAATCCAAGAATAACCAAATATCTATACGAAATCTCATTCAATTAGACATTCTATTTAGATATAAAGTTAAAGTGGGTTAAAGTTAAAAAACTGGTACACCAAAACAAAAGAGTTGGTTGTTGAGCCGTATGAGGTAGGAAACTCTCAAGTACGGTTCTCAGGGAGGGAATTGACCCGCCTATTCCGACCGTGGAGAAC